ATCGTAAGCAAGAATATTGTTTACGAAGAAACACCAAGAAAAATTCATATTCTGATACATAAGAGTTATATAGGAATCGAAATAGTCTTTTATTTTCTTTTTTCAAAAGAAAAATCGATTTCATTGAAGTAATAAGACTATTCCAATTCGAATAATAGTTGAGAAAGAATCGCAATAAATGCAAAGATGGAACATCTTGAATCCGGTATTCAAGGAGTTGAACCAGGATTTCTAAATGGATAGGATAGGCTATTTCTATATGTGATAGATAATGTAAATGCAAAAATTTGTCTTCTAAAAAGGGAAATATTGAATGAATAGATTGTAAATTTTGAAACTTTGGTATTTCTTTTTCTTCCGGACAAGATAGTTGACCTAGTGAAAGTGGGATTTCTACAACGATCGCAAACCCCTCAGATAGAATCTGAGAATAAAACTCAGAATAAAAAAAATTGCTGTGATTCAACAATCGATCTTGGTTAGGCTGATTAACCGAATTAATCAAAAAATTCTGCTGATACATTCGAATAATTAAACGTTTCACAAGTAGTGAACTAAATTTCTTGTTATTACAACCAATAATTTCCACAGGTTCGGCACCATTTAATCCATAATCATGGGCAAATGCATAAATATATTCCTGAAAGAGAAGTGGGTAAACGAAGTATTGTTGACGACATCTCTGTTTTTCTGAATACCCTTCGAATTTTTCCATTTGTATTTCTACTTGAATCAGAGAAAAAAGCATTTCTCGGTTTATCAAATGATGATACATAGTGCAATATGGTCAAAACAAGGTGTTGCATAATACAAACCCCGGAAAGAAAGGGAGTCTAATCCATAGATTTTTTTCCGCTTCTTTTCTATCCAATTAGTTTATGTTTGTTCTAATTACAAAACAAACAAGAACAAATCTTTTATTTTTGCAGGCCAATCGCTCTTTTGACTTTGGAATACAGTCTCTTTATCAATATACTGTTTCTTTTACACATTCCATTTATAACATCCCTTTTCAATCTATAATCAAGAATAATTAGGATTCTAAAAAAAAAGTAAAGGGTCCACTCATAGGAAAACCTAACCTTTCCCCGCATCAGGCACTAATGTATTTTTAACGTCTAATTAGATCGGGGAATCCTTCCAATTAATTAAGAAGTTAAGCTCGTTGCTTTTTATTTTATCAGAATTAGAGCCGGGCTCTATCCATTTATTCACTAGACCCAGAAAATCGGAATTAAAAAAAAAACAGAAATTGATTTTATTACGACATGCTATTTTTTCCATTCATTACCTTTGAGGATCAGTCGTGGTCTTCTAGACTCTACCAAGAGTCTGGACGAATTTGTTGCTTCATCCAAATGTGTAAAAGATCATAGTCGCACTTAAAAGCCGAGTACTCTACCATTGAGTTAGCAACCCAGATAAAATAGGATCTCTTAGACACGATCGAAATCAAAAAATCGATGGAATTACACCGGACGCTCCTGTCAAAACATTAAATTAGCAAGACATCAAAAGAAAGATTTTATTACCGATTAAAAACACTCAAATACCAAAATGAACTGATCCCGTTAAATTTCACTAACGGTAAAAAAGAAGCGGCCCCAATCACAATGGCAAAATTGTCATTTTTTTGCCAATTTGGATTTCTTTAAATAAAAAAATCTTCTATGAAAGTACATGCAAGAGGGGCAACCCTATTATTTGAGCGAAGTGTAGCCAGAAATACCTAATTTGGAGTGACGATAAAGAGACCCAGCTATCTACAAATTCTATTTGTTCAATAGACCTTTGTCAATGGAAATACAATACAATTAGATACAAAAAGGAAATAAAACAAGGACTTTTGTTGGATTGGCACGACATAAATGCAGCAAAAAAAATAGGACTAAGAAAGAGGCAAATTGTGTCTAAATAATTAAGGGGTACTAGCGACTCCCTCCTACTTTTTTATTCATTTAGTTCTTCAATTAACTCAAAGTTCTTTCTTTATCTTTATAGAATTCTGCCTTCCTTAAAATATCATAAACTGTTCTTGTAGGTTGAGCACCTTTTTCAAGGAAATAGAGAATAGCTGGAACATTTAAACAAGTTTGATTCTTTATTGGATCATAAAAACCCACTTTTTGAAGATCTCTTCCTTCTCTTCGAGATCGAACATCAATTGCAACGATTCGATAGATAGCTTATTGGGATAGATGTAGATAAACAACCCCTCCCCTAGAAACGTATAGGAGGTTTTCTCCTCATACGGCTCGAGAAAATGATTCTAATTTTTGTCTATAATAATTCTAATTTCTGTCTATAATACAAGTAGATAGAAATTAGATTATGACTTGCATTAATTTCCTTAAAGGAAAGAAAAAACAAATTTCATTTATACTCATGACTCAAGTTGGCTAATTTTGACTGACAGACTTCAAAAGAAAAACCCTTCAAAATTTTTTGAGTCGTCTCTAAACTCTTTTCTTTATCTCATCTCGAACAAATTTACTTTCTATAACAAATTTACTTTCTATTCCTTATTCTGATCTAATTCTATTGTTGAGATGGTTGAAAATCGTGTTTACTTGTTCCGGAATCCTTTATCTTTGATTTGTGAAATCCTTGGGTTTAGACATTACTTCGGGAATTCCTATTCTTTTTTCTTTCAAAAGAGTAGCAACATACCCTTTCTTTTTTCTTATTTCCTTCGATAAAGCATTTCACTCTTCTATAGAAATAGAAATCAAATATGAACAGAAATAGAAATCAAATATGAACGATTGATTCAGATAGACTTTTAATCGAAAAAGTTTTTCCAATCTTCCAAAATTAGACTTTTTTCTTATTTTAACCTTTTGATTTCTATATTAAGGATAGACTGACAAAGTTGGCCTAATTTATTAGTTTTCACTAACCCTAGATTCTTTCCCTTGATAAAAAAGAAATTCTGTCCTCTCGAGCTCCATCGTGTACTATTTACTTCCAAACAACCCAGCGTAAATTTGGTTCGGGACGAATAGAACAGACTATGTCGAGCCAAGAGCATTTTCATTACTATGGAAAATGATGGATAGCAAAATCCATAATCGATCATGTCCTTCAAGTCGCACGTTGCTTTCTACCACATCGTTTTAAACGAAGTTTTACCATAACATTCCTCTAATTTCATTGCAAAATGGTATCGAGAATTGATCCAATATAGAAGGAATCGTGAATAGTCATTGCTTTTGTATACTAATTCCAACTTGCTATCTATGGAGAAATATGGATAAAAGAAATAAGTATTTATCGGGGAACACTCTGCAAAGATCCAATTTATTTAAACCCATATTCTATCATATGAATGAAACATAGTTCGAAAAAGAGGAATAAAATAGTTTTCTTAAGACTTATTTATTATTTAATTTCCATTCTCAACAGAGAACTCAAGATGATCAATCCTGAAATGAGAAGGATCGACTCTTCCCCAACAAATAAACTATCAACCTCCAGTTGAATTAATTTAATTAATATATTTTTCTGTAACAAAAACAATTAACTATTAACCAAATAAGCTATGCTAATAAAAAGATTGGTAGTTTTTGGTTAGTTATAAAATTCTCATAATTCTTTGACTCGAATAACAAAACAAAGACTTTTTTTTTTTTTTTGAATCAATTCGAAAGTCGAGTAGACAAAATATATGAATTTATTTCTAATCCTCGCATTCCATTGATTTAGAAATGGATATTTGCAAATCAGATAATACCTAAAATAGAAAAATCGAGTCCCTATCCGTAGAATGGAAACCCTTTTCTTTTTTCTCGCCCGATCTTGGTCAAAAGTTTTAAGGCCTGTGCTGAAACTAAAAACATCTTACTCTTTAATCTGAGCATGAAACATAGAATTAGGAAACTACCCCCTTTTTTTTTGTGTGGTGCAGGGTACAATATGATTCTATCTTTCGCTTCATCAGAAAAAATCTGGGACGGAAGGATTCGAACCTCCGAGTAACGGGACCAAAACCCGCTGCCTTACCACTTGGCCACGCCCCATTTCGTCACTAATAAACACTATTTTTTTATATATTATTCGTCAATCCTACTTCAATTAGCTAAAAAATGAGGGATATTTTCTTGCTAGGATTCTAGACATGCGGATAATATAGAATCCAAAAAATGCATTGATCATTACATGGAATTCTATTAAGATATTATATGACAGTCGAATTTCTTCCATTCTCATTTGAGAATGCGAATACAAGGAGGTATTTTGTATTTGGGAAAGTACGAAGAAAAAAGGATATTGAATCCACCTTTTCTTTTGCTTTTTTCCCTTAGAAAAATAACTCAATCAAAATCCAATTATCTACTCTACAAGAACGAAATGCTTGTTATGCCTAATATACTTAGTTTAACCTGTATCTGTTTTAATTCTGTTCTTTGTCCGACTAGCTTTTTCTTCGCCAAATTACCCGAAGCTTATGCCATTTTCAACCCAATCGTGGATGTTATGCCTGTCATACCTGTACTCTTTTTTCTATTAGCGTTTGTTTGGCAAGCCGCTGTAAGTTTTCGATGAAATCTTTACTATATCTGTCTACCAAATTGAATGATTCTGTCTGCCAAATTGAATGATGTATTCATTCCAAAAAGATAAAAAAAAAATGGATAAGAGCAGAGAAGTCTTATATTATGAACCTTCCATTCTAAAATTCAAATTCTTATACATTGAATGTATAACTGCAGCAATAAATTTGGATCAGCCCTTCTACCCCCTGGGCCTACGTTGAGCAGGTACCTTTAGGTACCCACACAATACCTAAACAAATTTTTGATATTGATAAGAGGGCTTATTATAAAGCAATTCTTGCAATTTTTTTTTTAGAATTGATTTTTGAATTTTTAGGTGTCAAAATAAACAAAACCCATCCTAGTGGATCTGTGTGGTAAGGAAAAATGGGTAATCTATTCCTTAACAAAAAAAATCTTGGAGATTATGTAATGCTTACTCTCAAACTTTTTGTTTATACAGTAGTGATATTCTTTGTTTCCCTCTTTATCTTTGGATTCTTATCTAATGACCCAGGACGTAATCCTGGGCGTGAGGAGTAAAAATCCAAAATTTTTAGGAATTTTTTCTTACAAATTGGATTTATTTCGTACATTTATCTATGAAAAAATCCGGGGGTTAGAATTCCTTACAATTCGAAAGTCTCAAATGATCCGAGGGGGCGGAAAGAGAGGGATTCGAACCCTCGGTACAAAAAAATTGTACAACGGATTAGCAATCCGCCGCTTTAGTCCACTCAGCCATCTCTCCCCGTTCCAAATCGAAAGGTTTTCGTGATATGACAGAGGCAAGAAATAACGATTGCAAAAAATCCTTCCTTTTTCTTTCATTTCAAAAGTGCAAAAAAATTATATTGCCAATTCCATTTTAATTATATTCTTTTTTCTTAATGTTAATAAAAAAAAGAAGAAATTTCTTGTTTTTTCTTTCCAAAATTCGATATAGGCTGAGATGAGAGACAATCAGATATATTTTCTCTTCAGCGGGCAGTTCCATATAGGATTTATTAGAATAATAGAATTTATTAGAATAAAAAAGTGGGTTATAAAAAAATTCTTTTTTTTATTATTTATCCACAAAGCAAAAAAGGTTCTTATCAAACCCACAATAAAATTGGAAAGAAAGATAAAGTAAGTAGACCTGACCCCTTGAATGGTGCCTCTATCTGCTATTCTGATATATAAATTCGATGTGGATGAAATTGGTGTATAAGCGGATTTTTTGTATTTCCTTAGACTTAGATCGCGCAAGGCAAGAATTTTTCGCTATTTACGATTTCATATTCTTGTTACTAGACGTTCTATAGGAATAAGAAGAAATCGCAACTCTTTTCCGTTACACATAAAAAGGGTTTCAAAAGTTAATTTTTCTTTTCAATATCTTTCTTTTTTTCAGAATCCTATTTTTGTTCTTCCACCCATGCAATAGAGAGCGAATGAGAAAAGAGGGGTTATTTTTCCATTAAAAGATAGGCTTTGAAATAGGAATCATAGAATAATGCTGAATTCTAACGTTTATTTCTTCATTTCTATAGTATAAGAAAAATTAATTGAATGAAATTCGTGGATTTACCACGACCTTGGTTGTGACCCCAGAGATAAAAATGCAAAATTTCTATCTTCGAGACCATTGAAAAAGGGCATTGAACGAGAAATAAATCGTCCACAGATAATCAAACTATCGTATGCCCTGGAAGTAATATGAGGTGCTCGGAAATGGTTGAAGTAATTGAATAGGAGGATCACTATGACTATAGCCCTTGGGAGAGTTACTAAAGAAGAAAATGATCTATTTGATATTATGGACGACTGGTTACGAAGAGACCGTTTCGTTTTTGTAGGATGGTCTGGCCTATTGCTCTTTCCTTGTGCTTATTTCGCTTTAGGGGGTTGGTTTACAGGGACTACTTTTGTAACTTCTTGGTATACCCATGGATTGGCTAGTTCCTATTTGGAAGGTTGCAATTTCTTAACCGCGGCGGTTTCCACTCCTGCCAATAGTTTAGCACACTCTTTGTTGCTACTATGGGGCCCGGAAGCACAGGGGGATTTTACTCGTTGGTGTCAATTAGGTGGTCTATGGACTTTTGTCGCTCTCCATGGGGCTTTTGCACTAATAGGTTTCATGTTACGTCAATTTGAACTTGCTCGGTCTGTTCAATTGCGGCCTTATAATGCAATTTCATTCTCTGGTCCAATCGCAGTTTTTGTTTCTGTATTCCTTATTTATCCACTGGGACAATCTGGTTGGTTCTTTGCGCCGAGTTTTGGCGTAGCAGCTATATTTCGATTCATCCTTTTCTTCCAAGGATTTCATAATTGGACGTTGAACCCATTTCATATGATGGGAGTTGCCGGAGTATTAGGCGCAGCTCTGCTATGCGCTATCCATGGGGCTACCGTAGAAAACACTCTATTCGAAGATGGTGATGGTGCAAATACCTTCCGCGCTTTTAACCCAACTCAAGCTGAAGAAACTTATTCAATGGTCACTGCTAACCGCTTTTGGTCCCAAATCTTTGGTGTTGCTTTTTCCAATAAACGTTGGTTACATTTCTTTATGCTATTTGTACCCGTCACCGGTTTATGGATGAGTGCTATTGGCGTAGTTGGCCTGGCTCTGAACCTACGTGCCTATGACTTCGTTTCCCAGGAAATCCGTGCAGCGGAAGATCCTGAATTTGAGACTTTCTACACCAAAAATATTCTTTTAAACGAGGGTATTCGTGCGTGGATGGCAGCTCAGGATCAGCCTCATGAAAATCTTATATTCCCTGAGGAGGTTCTACCACGTGGAAACGCTCTTTAATGGAACTTTTGTTTTAGCTGGTCGTGACCAAGAAACCACCGGCTTTGCTTGGTGGGCTGGGAATGCCAGACTTATAAATTTGTCCGGTAAACTACTTGGAGCTCATGTAGCCCATGCCGGATTAATCGTATTCTGGGCTGGAGCAATGAACCTATT